ACGTGTACGTGTACGTGTACGTGTACGTGTACGTGTACGCGGGATGCAGCGCAATTGGCTTTTATACAACAAACCCCCCTTACCCCCCATTAAGCCCGCACTATAATATCATTAGCATTATCTTGCCAAACCCCAAAAACAAGAATAATAATATTATAAGGCCTATGGACTTAATTTAATTAAAGCCAAATTTTATAATCTCCGCCACCCGCAAGGTTACATCCCCTTACTTTAAAGATTCGCGTTCCTTAGACAGACATCTCCTCAGATCTGTAAAATTGCCTTCAAGAACAAAAACCTAATTAAAACCTAACGCAAAAGTTAATGTAGCTTAATAATAAAGCGAAGCACTGAAAATGCTTAGATGGGTATTTATACTCCATAAACACATAGGCTTGGTCCTGGCCTTTCTATTAGTTGTTAGTAAATTTACACATGCAAGAATCCTCATTCCTGTGAAAATGCCCTCTACGCCATCGACTGGCATAAAGGAGCCGGTATCAAGCACACTAAAAAGTAGCTCATAACACCTTGCTCAGCCACCCCCCCACGGGAAACAGCAGTGACAAAAATTAAGCAATAGACGAAAGTCTGACTAAGTTATACTATCCAGGACTGGTAAATCTCGTGCCAGCCACCGCGGTCATACGATTGGGCCAAACTAATAGATATTCGGCGTAAAGGGTGTTTTAGAAAACCGTATTAATTAATAAAGTTAAGCCCTAACTAAGCTGTAAAAAGCCCTAGTTACTGTAAAACAAATAACGAAAGTGACTTTAAAAAATCTGACTACACGATAGCTAAGACCCAAACTGGGATTAGATACCCCACTATGCTTAGCCCTAAACATAGAAAATTATAAACAAAATTATTCGCCAGAGTACTACCAGCAAAGGCTAGAAACTCAAAGGACTTGGCGGTGCCTTAAATCCTTCTAGAGGAGCCTGTTCTATAATCGATATACCCCGATACACCTCACCAACCCTTGCCAAACCAGCCTATATACCGCCATCTTCAGCAAACCCTAAAAAGGAAAGATAGTAAGCACAAACATTAGCATAAAAACGTTAGGTCAAGGTGTAGCCTATGGGTTGGGAAGAAATGGGCTACATTCCTCGAGTCGAGGTAATACCACACGAAAGCCTATGTGAAATCAACAGTTAAAGGAGGATTTAGCAGTAAATTAAGAATAGAGTGCTTAATTGAATGAGGCCATGAGGCACGCACACACCGCCCGTCACCCTCCTCAAGTGAAGATATTAAATATTTCATAAAACACAAGATGTCAACCCGCGAGAGGAGATAAGTCGTAACAAGGTAAGTGTACTGGAAAGTGCACTTGGACAACACAAAGTGTAGCTTAAGTAAAAGCATCTAGTTTACACCTAGAAGATTTCACATAAAATGACCGCTTTGAAACTAAATATAGCTCGAAACCTGACCCTCATAAAATTATCATAACAAACTTAAACAAAACATTAGTTAAAACAAAAGTATAGGCGATAGAAATTTTACTCGACGCTATAGAGAAAGTACCGTAAGGGAAACCTGAAAGAAAATTATAAGTATAAAACAGCAAAGCTCAAAACTTGTACCTTTTGCATAATGACTCAACTAGAAAATATTGGCAAGGAGAACTGAAGTCAAGTAACCCGAAACCAGACGAGCTACCTATCTAGCAGCTTATAGAGCGAACCCGTCTATGTGGCAAAATAGTGGGATGACTACTAGGTAGAGGCGACAAACCTATCGAGCCTGGTGATAGCTGGTTATCCAGAGTAGAATTTTAGTTCTAATTTAAATCTGCAAAAAAAAAATAAATAAATTGAAATGTAGGCTTAAAGAGTAGTCTAAAAGGGTACAGCCTTTTAGATCAGGGACACAACCCTTATTAGAGAGTAAGATATCAGTAAGACCACAATAGTAGGCCTAAAAGCAGCCACCAAATAAGAAAGCGTTCAAGCCCAACAGCACTTAAAGTTAATCTCAACAATAAAATCAATACTCCTAATACAAGACTGGATTATTCTATTTATAGATAGAAGCAATAATGTTGACATGAGTAACAAGAAATAATTCTCCCCGCACATGTGTATATCAGAGCGAATAAATCACTGATAGTTACCAAAATAAATGTAAATAATTAATTTAATACTTACAGCTAATTGTTAGTCCAACACAGGAGTGCAACCAAGGAAAGATCTAAAAAAGTAAAAGGAACTCGGCAAACACAAACCCCGCCTGTTTACCAAAAACATCACCTCTAGCATAAAAAGTATTAGAGGCACTGCCTGCCCGGTGACTTTAGTTTAACGGCCGCGGTATTCTGACCGTGCAAAGGTAGCATAATCACTTGTTCCCTAAATAGGGACTCGTATGAACGGCCCCACGAGGGTTTTACTGTCTCTTACTTTAAATCAGTGAAATTGACATCCTCGTGAAGAGGCGAGGATAAAAAAATAAGACGAGAAGACCCTATGGAGCTTTAATTAATTAACCTATGAATTATAAAATTATTCTACTAGAAATAAACAAATTTCAATTAGGCTGACAATTTAGGTTGGGGTGACCTCGGAATAAAAACCAACTCCCGAGAGAGTTTTATTAAGACTCACCAGTCAAAATTATTCCACTATACATTGATCCGCCACTCGGCGATCAACGGAACAAGTTACCCTAGGGATAACAGCGCAATCCTATTTAAGAGTTCATATCGACAATTAGGGTTTACGACCTCGATGTTGGATCAGGACATCCTAATGGTGCAGCCGCTATTGATGTGTTCGTTTGTTCAACGATTAAAGTCCTACGTGATCTGAGTTCAGACCGGAGCAATCCAGGTCGGTTTCTATCTATTTGCAGGTCTCTCCCAGTACGAAAGGACAAGAGAGACAGGGCCTACTTAAAATTAAGTGCCCTAATAAAATAAATGAATTAATCTCAACTTTACTCCACCAACCTGCGCCCGAAATAAGGGCTTTGTTAAAGTGGCAGAGACCAGTAATTGCATGAAACTTAAGCTTTCAAGATCAGAGGTTCAACTCCTCTCTTTAACAAATACATGTATTTTATAAATTTATTAACTACCATCATTCCTATCCTTCTGGCTGTGGCATTCTTAACCCTACTAGAACGCAAAGTATTAGGCTATATGCAACTTCGAAAGGGGCCTAATATTGTAGGGCCCTATGGACTACTACAACCAATTGCTGATGCCATCAAACTTTTCACTAAAGAACCCCTACAACCACTCACCTCCTCCCATACATTATTCATTATTGCACCCACTTTAGCCCTAACACTAGCACTAATAATGTGAATTCCACTGCCCATGCCACACCCACTAATCAATATAAATCTAAGCATTCTATTCATGCTAGCCCTGTCAAGTCTAGCTGTTTATACCATTATATGATCAGGATGAGCCTCAAATTCAAAATACGCATTAATCGGTGCTCTCCGGGCTGTAGCTCAAACCATTTCCTACGAAGTAACACTAGCCATCATTATTTTATCAGTCCTGCTTATAAATGGTTCCTTCGCACTATCAACACTAATTACAACTCAAGAATATATTTGACTGATCCTCCCGTCATGACCACTAGCCATAATATGATTTATTTCAACTCTAGCCGAAACCAACCGAGCCCCCTTTGATTTAACAGAAGGAGAGTCCGAATTGGTATCTGGGTTCAACGTAGAATATGCAGGAGGACCCTTCGCCCTCTTCTTCCTTGCAGAATACGCTAATATCATTATGATAAACGCTCTGACAGTCATCCTTTTTCTAGGCGCACATAATAATCCAATATTTCCAGAATTATATACTACTAATTTTATAATTAAAGCTCTTGTATTTACAACCCTATTCTTATGAGTACGAGCATCATATCCCCGATTCCGATATGATCAACTCATACACCTGTTATGAAAAAATTTTCTACCCCTTACTCTAGTAATATGCATATGACATGTCACCCTACCAATCATTTTAGCAGGTATTCCACCACAAACATAAGAAATATGTCTGACAAAAGAATTACTTTGATAGAGTAAATAATAGGGGTTTAAATCCCCTTATTTCTAGAATTACAGGAATTGAACCTGCCCCTAAGAATTCAAAAATCTTCGTGCTACCCATACTACACCACATTCTAAGTAAGGTCAGCTAAATAAGCTATCGGGCCCATACCCCGAAAATGTTGGTCACCATCCTTCCCGTACTAATAAATCCCATAGTCTTTTCTTTAATTATAATAACAATAATAATGGGAACCACACTAGTTATGACAAGCTCCCACTGATTTATAATTTGAGTAGGATTTGAAATAAATATATTAGCCATCATTCCCCTGCTAACCAAACAACATAACCCTCGATCCACGGAAGCAGCTACAAAATATTTCCTAACACAAGCAACTGCCTCTATACTTCTCATAATGGCTGCAATCATAAACCTACTATATACAGGCCACTGGTCTATCATAAAATTAACAAACCCACTAGCCTCCATTATAATAACAATAGCCATGGCAATAAAACTAGGTTTATCCCCCTTTCATTTCTGAGTACCAGAAGTCACCCAAGGCATTCCACTGTCATCAGGACTAATCCTCTTAACATGACAAAAACTAGCACCCCTATCAGTTCTATATATAGCTACACCCCTTATAGACCTAAATTTCCTAATAATCCTGGCCCTACTATCAATCGCAATTGGAGGATGAGGAGGACTAAACCAAACTCAACTACGTAAAATCTTAGCCTACTCATCCATCGCCCACATGGGTTGAATAATCTCTATTTTAACCTATAACCCCGCTATAATACTACTAAACCTGTACATTTATATTCCAATAACAACTACCACATTTATGTTGCTAATAATAAACTCAACAACCGCAACAACCTCTCTCTCTCATATATGAAATAAAATACCCCTAATCACTTTATTCATTCTAGTCACCATATTATCCCTAGGCGGACTACCTCCACTGACAGGATTCCTGCCAAAATGATTAATTATTCAAGAATTAGTAAAGAATAATAATATCTTTATATCCACCCTAATGGCCCTAATAGCCCTACTAAGCCTATATTTCTATGTACGAATCACATATACTACCTCTCTAACAATATTCCCAACAACGAATAATACAAAAATCAACTGACAATTTAAAGCACCAAAAAAAATAATATTCCTCCCACCTATAATTGTTATTTCGACCATAATCCTCCCCATGTCACCAATAATAATTATTCTAGAGTGGAAGTTTAGGTTAACTAGACCAGAGACCTTCAAAGTCCCAAGAAAACATAAATTGTTTAACTCCCGGTAATAAGGACTGCAAGACTTTATCCTACATCAATTGAACGCAAATCAATTACTTTATTTAAGCTAAGCCCTTACTAGACTGATGGGACTTTAACCCATAAAACATTAGTTAACAGCTAAGCACCCTAAACAACTGGCTTCAATCTACTTCTCCCGCCGCGAGAAAAAAAAGGCGGGAGAAGCCCCGGCAGGGTTGAAGCTGCTTCTTTGAATTTGCAATTCAATATGTGATACACCACAGAGCTTGGCAAAAAGAGGACTTATGCACCTCTGTCTTTAGATTTACAGTCTAATGCCTGCTCGGCCATTTTACCTATGTTCATTAATCGTTGACTTTTCTCAACTAATCATAAGGATATTGGCACTCTCTACCTTCTATTCGGCGCCTGAGCCGGAATGGTGGGCACAGCCCTTAGCTTGCTAATTCGTGCCGAATTAGGCCAACCAGGGGCTCTGCTAGGAGACGACCAGATTTATAACGTAATTGTTACTGCTCATGCCTTTGTGATAATTTTCTTCATAGTTATGCCTATTATAATTGGAGGCTTTGGAAATTGATTGGTACCCTTAATGATTGGAGCCCCTGATATGGCATTTCCCCGAATAAATAATATAAGCTTCTGACTCCTTCCCCCTTCTTTCCTACTTCTTCTAGCATCATCTATAGTAGAAGCCGGGGCTGGCACCGGTTGGACAGTCTACCCTCCTCTGGCAGGTAACCTTGCCCACGCTGGGGCCTCTGTAGATCTAACCATTTTCTCATTACATTTAGCAGGTGTATCCTCAATTCTAGGAGCAATTAATTTTATTACAACAATTATTAATATAAAACCTCCTGCTCTTTCTCAATATCAAACACCGCTATTCGTATGATCCGTCTTAATCACAGCTGTCCTTCTTCTGCTATCTCTCCCTGTACTGGCTGCTGGTATTACAATATTATTAACAGATCGAAATTTAAATACAACCTTTTTTGACCCAGCTGGTGGAGGGGACCCAATCCTATATCAACACTTATTCTGATTTTTTGGACATCCTGAGGTTTATATCCTAATTCTTCCTGGATTTGGTATTATCTCACATATTGTCACATACTATTCAGGAAAAAAGGAACCCTTTGGGTACATGGGAATAGTATGGGCTATAATATCTATTGGATTTTTAGGATTTATCGTGTGAGCTCACCATATGTTTACCGTAGGTATAGATGTTGATACCCGAGCCTATTTCACTTCTGCTACCATGATTATTGCCATTCCTACCGGAGTTAAAGTATTTAGTTGACTGGCTACTCTACATGGGGGTAACATTAAGTGATCCCCTGCTATATTATGAGCCCTGGGTTTTATTTTTCTGTTCACAGTAGGAGGACTAACAGGCATTGTACTCGCCAACTCCTCTCTAGACATTGTCCTTCATGATACCTATTATGTAGTAGCCCACTTTCACTATGTCCTATCAATAGGAGCGGTATTTGCTATTATGGGGGGATTCATTCACTGATTTCCTCTATTTACAGGTTATACTCTAAGCACGACCTGAGCTAAAGTCCATTTTTTAATTATATTTGTAGGAGTTAACATAACTTTCTTTCCTCAACATTTTCTAGGTCTATCAGGTATGCCACGACGATATTCAGACTACCCCGATGCCTATACAACCTGAAATGCCATTTCCTCTATGGGCTCTTTTATTTCACTGACAGCTGTTGTGCTAATAGTCTTCATAGTATGAGAAGCCTTTGCATCTAAGCGGGAAGTATTGGTAGTAGAACTCCCTTCAACAAACCTCGAGTGGCTTCATGGATGTCCACCACCATATCATACATTTGAAGAGCCAACTTACGTAAATTATAAATAGGACGGGCCTAAGAAAGGAAGGATTCGAACCCCCAGAAGTCGGTTTCAAGCCAACACCATATCCACTATGACTTTCTCAATACACGAGATATTAGTAAAATTTACATAACTTTGTCAGGGTTAAATTATAGGTGAAACCCCTATATATCTCTCATGGCTTATCCTTTCCAACTAGGACTCCAAGACGCAACATCACCAATTATAGAAGAGCTGCTAAACTTTCATGACCACGCTCTTATAATTGTGTTTTTAATTAGCTCCCTTGTACTTTACATCATCTCACTTATGCTAACAACAAGCTTAACTCATACTAGCACAATAGATGCGCAAGAAGTAGAGACAATTTGAACTATTCTGCCAGCTATTATTTTAATCTCAATTGCCCTGCCTTCATTACGAATTCTTTATATAATAGATGAGATTAACAATCCATCCGTAACTATTAAGACCCTGGGCCACCAGTGATATTGAAGTTACGAGTACACAGACTATGAAGACCTAATATTCGACTCCTATATAATCCCCACTAACGAGTTAAGCCCAGGGCAGCTTCGCCTGCTAGAAGTTGACAATCGGGTGGTTCTGCCTTCTGAACTGACTATTCGTATATTAATTTCATCAGAAGACGTGCTGCACTCTTGAGCAATCCCCTCTCTAGGATTAAAAACTGATGCCATTCCAGGACGCTTAAATCAAACAACACTTTTATCTACCCGACCAGGTTTATATTATGGACAGTGTTCCGAAATCTGTGGATCAAACCACAGTTTTATGCCCATCGTCCTTGAAATAGTACCTCTAAAAGTTTTCGAAAAATGGTCTTCATCTATAGTATAATCTCGTTAAGAAGCTTATTAGCGCTAGCCTTTTAAGTTAGAGACTGGAAGTTTAAATCTTCCCTTAATGACGCATGCCACAATTAAATACATCAACCTGATTTATTACAATTGTATCTATAATTATTACCCTATTTATTGTATTTCAACTAAAAATCTCAAAGCATGACTATTATCTAAACCCCGAGCCTCTTACCACCAAATTGCAAAAACATACTAACCCTTGAGAGACTAAATGAACGAAAATTTATTCGCCTCTTTCATTACCCCGACGATAATAGGCCTGCCTATTGTTGTTCTTATTGTAATATTCCCTAGTATTCTCTTTCCATCGAAAACACGTCTCATTAACAACCGCCTGGTCGCAATACAACAGTGATTAATTCGCCTAACTACAAAACAAATAATAATAATCCACAGTAAGAAGGGCCAGACTTGAGCACTAATACTAATATCATTGATCATATTTATTGGATCAACGAATTTAGTAGGCCTATTGCCCTATTCATTTACCCCTACTACCCAATTATCAATAAACCTAGGCATAGCTATTCCCCTCTGAGCAGGTACAGTGATCTTAGGTTTCCGCCATAAAACAAAAGCATCTCTGGCTCATTTCCTCCCCCAAGGCACACCACTCCCTTTAATCCCTATACTAGTGATTATTGAGACAATTAGCCTTTTCATTCAGCCCATAGCACTAGCCGTACGACTCACAGCAAATATTACCGCAGGACATTTATTAATTCACTTAATCGGAGGCGCTACTTTAGCCTTAATAGACATTAACATAACCGTTTCCTTCATTACATTTATTATTCTTGTCCTCTTAACAATGCTAGAATTTGCTGTTGCTCTTATTCAGGCCTATGTCTTCACCCTGCTAGTAAGTCTATATTTACATGACAATGCCTAATGACCCACCAGACACACGCATATCATATAGTTAATCCAAGCCCATGACCACTAACAGGAGCCTTATCAGCCCTTCTTTTAACATCTGGCCTAGTAATGTGACTTCATTTCAACTCAATATATCTATTACTAATTGGTCTAATTACTAACACACTGACTATATATCAATGATGGCGGGATATTGTGCGAGAAAGCACATTTCAAGGACATCATACACCAATTGTACAGAAAGGGCTTCGTTACGGGATAATTTTATTTATTATCTCAGAAGTATTTTTCTTTTCAGGATTTTTTTGAGCCTTTTACCATTCAAGCCTAGCTCCCACTCCTGAGCTAGGGGGCTACTGACCTCCAGCAGGCATTATTCCCCTAAATCCTATAGAAGTCCCACTTCTTAACACGTCAGTGTTATTAGCTTCTGGAGTGTCTATTACATGAGCACATCATAGTCTCATGGAAGGTAATCGCAAACATATAATGCAGGCATTATTTATTACTATTTGTTTAGGTTTATATTTTACCATACTGCAGGCCTCAGAATACTATGAGACATCATTTGCCATCTCAGATGGTGTCTATGGCTCTACCTTCTTTATAGCCACAGGATTTCACGGTCTCCATGTCATCATTGGCTCAACATTCCTAATTATTTGCTTACTACGTCAACTAAATTTTCACTTTACATCAAACCACCATTTCGGATTCGAAGCCGCTGCCTGATATTGACATTTTGTAGATGTAGTATGACTATTCTTGTATGTCTCCATTTACTGATGAGGCTCTTATTCTTTTAGTATTAATCAGTACAGCTGACTTCCAATCAGCCAGCCTTGGACAAACCCAAGAAGGAATAATTAATTTTATATTAACCTTATTTACTAACACTACATTAGCACTATTACTAGTGACAATTGCATTCTGATTACCCCAAATAAATACCTATGCTGAAAAATCAAGCCCATATGAATGCGGATTTGACCCAATAGGCTCCGCCCGACTCCCGTTCTCAATAAAATTCTTTCTAGTTGCCATCACTTTCCTATTATTTGACTTAGAGATTGCACTTCTATTACCATTGCCATGAGCCTCCCAAACAAGTAAACTAATAGTTATACTATTTATGTCTCTGCTCTTGATCTCATTATTAATAGTTAGCCTAGCTTATGAATGATTACAAAAGGGACTAGAATGATCCGAATATGATAATTAGTTTAAGACAAAATAAATGATTTCGACTCATTAGATTGTGATCATATATCATAATTATCAACATGTCCCTAATCTATACTAATATTATTCTAGCTTTCGTCATTTCTCTCCTTGGCCTGCTCATATACCGATCACATATAATATCATCACTCTTATGCCTAGAAGGACTAATACTTTCTCTATTTGTACTAATTACTATGACAATTCTTATCACCCATACAACTTTGGCCAGTATGACGCCCATTGTCTTGTTAGTATTTGCAGCCTGTGAAGCAGCACTGGGCCTATCCCTATTAGTAGCAGTATCTAATACATACGGCACTGATCATGTACAAAATTTAAACTTACTTAAATGCTAAAAATTATTATCCCAACAATTATATTAATCCCGCTTACATGACTATCAAAAAGTAACATAGTATGAATTAACTCCACAGCACACGGCCTGTTAATTAGTATCGTATGCCTTCCCCTAATAAATCAGCCCTGCGACAATAGCCTAAACATATCGCTAATATTTTTTTCCGACTCTCTATCAACCCCACTACTACTATTAACAACATGACTCCTCCCTCTTATAATTATTGCTAGCCAGTACCACATATCAAAAGAACCTGTCGCATATAAAAAACTCTATATTACTATGATAGTCTTACTTCAAATCTTCTTAATCATGACATTCTCCGCCACCGAGCTGATTATATTTTATGTTCTATTTGAGGCTACACTAATCCCCACACTCATTATAATTACTCGATGAGGGAGCCAGGCTGAACGACTAAACGCCGGAATCTATTTCCTTTTTTATACACTAGCCGGGTCACTACCCCTGTTAATTGCATTAATTTATACTCAAACTATAGCCGGCTCATTAAATTTTCTATTAATTCAGTACTGAACAGACTACTCATTATATATCTGGAGCAATTCCATTCTATGACTAGCCTATATAATAGCGTTTATAGTAAAAATACCCTTATATGGCCTACACCTATGACTACCCAAAGCCCATGTCGAAGCCCCAATCGCAGGCTCTATAGTACTAGCGGCTATTCTTCTAAAACTAGGAGGTTACGGAATACTACGAATTACCCCGATCTTAAGCCCTACCACTGACTTTATAGCATATCCGTTCCTAATACTTTCCCTTTGAGGCATAGTTATGACTAGCTCAATCTGTTTACGCCAAACAGACTTAAAGTCACTAATCGCTTATTCATCAGTTAGCCATATAGCACTTGTTATTATGGCAATTCTAATTCAAAGTCCCTGAAGCCTGATAGGAGCTACAGCACTGATAATTGCCCATGGACTAACATCCTCAATACTATTCTGCCTGGCAAACTCTAATTATGAACGAACCCATAGTCGAACCATGATCCTGGCCCGGGGCCTGCAAATAATTCTCCCTCTGATGGCGGCCTGATGGCTCATAGCAAGCCTTACTAATCTAGCCCTACCACCATCTATTAACCTAATCGGAGAGTTATTTGTATCTGTCGCCATATTCTCATGATCTCACCTGACTATCATTCTTCTAGGAGTTAATATTACTATTACTGCCCTATATACACTATATATATTAATTACAACCCAACGGGGTAAATCTACATATCACATTCACAGCATTAAACCTTCTTTTACCCGAGAAAACACTCTAATAGCACTTCACCTGATGCCACTACTATTACTAATAATTAAACCACAAATCATTCTAGGAAACTTGTACTGTAGATATAGTTTAACAAAAACTTTAGGTTGTGAGTCTAAAAATAGAATATGAAATTCTTATCTACCGAAAAAGAATGCAAGAACTGCTAACTCATGCATCCGTATTTAAAGATGCGGCTTTTTCAGACTTTTAAAGGATAGAAGTTATCCATTGGCCTTAGGAGCCAAAAAATTGGTGCAACTCCAAATAAAAGTTATAAACCTATTTTCTACTATATTACTTTTATCACTAATTATCCTAGTATTACCCCTCACAAGTACTAATAATAAGCCCCTAAAATCTAAATCTTATCCCGAATATGTTAAAATAATAATCTCATACTCCTTTATAGTCAGCCTGCCTCCTGCTATCATATTTATCCAATCTGGACAAGAAATGATAGTCTCAAACTGACACTGAATAACTATTCAAACCATAAAATTATGCCTCAGCTTCAAACTAGACTTTTTTTCAATACTATTTGTGCCAATTGCCCTATTTATTACATGATCTATTATAGAATTTTCAATATGATATATGCACTCCGACCCCAATATTAATTTATTCTTCAAGTATTTATTAACATTTTTAATTACAATGCTAATCCTAGTGACTGCCAACAATATTTTTCAACTTTTCGTAGGCTGAGAAGGGGTAGGCATTATATCATTTCTGCTAATCGGCTGATGATACGGACGAGCAGATGCTAATACAGCCGCACTTCAAGCTGTACTGTATAATCGCATTGGGGATATTGGCTTTATTCTATCCATGGCGTGATTTATAGTCAACTCAAACTCATGAGAAATACAACAAATATTTATATTAGACACAGAATACACAACTCTGCCTCTGCTAGGACTGCTGCTGGCCGCCACAGGAAAATCAGCTCAATTCGGCTTACACCCATGGCTCCCATCCGCTATAGAAGGTCCCACGCCAGTATCAGCCCTACTACACTCAAGCACCATAGTGGTTGCAGGCATTTTTCTTCTTATTCGATTCCATCCCATGATAGAAAATAACAAAACAGCTCAGACACTAGCCCTATGCTTAGGAGCTATTACCACTATCTTTACAGCCATCTGCGCCCTAACTCAAAACGACATTAAAAAGATTGTAGCCTTTTCCACCTCAAGCCAGCTGGGCCTTATAATAGTCACAATTGGCATCAACCAACCCCACTTGGCATTCCTTCATATCTGCACACATGCATTTTTTAAAGCTATATTATTTCTTTGCTCCGGGTCCATTATCCATAGTCTAAATGACGAGCAGGACATTCGAAAAATAGGAGGCCTATTCAAGTCACTGCCTTTCACAACTACTGCCCTAATTATTGGAAGTCTGGCATTAACCGGAATGCCCTTCCTAACAGGATTCTACTCAAAAGATTTCATTATCGAAGCCGCCAACACGTCTTATACAAACGCCTGAGCCCTACTACTTACCTTAATCGCCACCTCACTGACAGCCGTATATAGTACCCGCATTATCTTCTTTGCGTTACTTGAAAACCCACGATTTCCCTGTGTTATTCTAATTAATGAAAATAACCCCTTACTAATAAACTCCATCACACGACTACTGATTGGGAGCATTTTTGCGGGATTTGTTATCTCTCGCAATCTAACCCCCTCAACCGTACCCCAAATAACTATACCTATATATCTAAAAATTACAGCTCTGCTAGTTACCATAATAGGATTTATTTTGGCCCTAGAACTCAACAACATAACCCGAAATTTAAAATATAATAAGCCATCTACCACATTCAAATTTTCGACTCTGCTAGGGTTTTTTCCACTTATTGTACATCGCACAACCCCTACCACAGGACTTTCAATCAGCCAAAAATCGGCTACCATACTTATAGACTTAGCCTGACTAGAAAACATATTACCAAAATTAACCTCCAAAATTCAACAAGACCTCTCAACCATTACATCTACCCAGAAAGGCCTAATTAAATTATATTTTCTCTCATTCCTTATTACCACTACTATCGCCACCGTAATAGTTATATTTAATTTCCCCGAGTAATTTCTAAAATAATAACTACTCCAATTAATAGAGACCAACCAGTAACAAGCACCAATCAACTACCATAACTATATAATGCAGCAACCCCAACAGTCTCTTGACTAAAAACATCCAAATTGCCCATATCGTAAACAGCCCAATCCCCAATCTCATTAAATTCATAAACTAGTCCCAACTCTTTACCAACTAGAATATATAAAATTAACATAAATTCCACAGCTAAACCAACAATAAAAGACCCTAATACAGTCATATTTGATGCTCATGCCTCAGGATACTGTTCTGTAGCCATAGCCGTAGTGTACCCAAAAACTACAAGCATACCCCCCAAATAAATTAAAAACACTATTAATCCTAAAAATGAACCACCAAAATTTACAATAATACCACAACCTACTCCGCCACCTAAAACCAATCCAACCCCACCATAAATGGGAGATGGCTTAGAGGAAAATCCAACAGAACTAACTACGAAAATAATACTTAAGATAGACACAACATAAATTATCATCATTCCTACATGGATTTATCCACGACTAGTGACACGAAAAATCACCGTTGTATTTCAACTATAGGAACATGCAAATGACCAACATTCGAAAATCCCACCCTCTACTAAAAATTGTTAATGACTCATTCATTGACCTACCTACCCCCTCAAGCATCTCTGCATGATGAAACTTTGGGTCCCTCCTAGGAATCTGCCTAGCCCTGCAAATTTTAACAGGACTTTTTCTAGCTATACACTATACATCAGATACCGCAACAGCCTTTAGTTCTGTTACTCATATCTGCCGAGACGTAAATTACGGCTGAGTGTTGCGTTATCTACATGCTAACGGCGCCTCTATATTCTTTATTTGCCTTTACCTCCATGTAGGTCGAGGCCTTTACTATGGATCCTACTTATATAAAGAAACCTGAAACGTAGGAGTAATTCTATTATTTGCTGTCATAGCAACTGCTTTTATAGGATATGTCCTACCTTGGGGCCAAATATCTTTTTGAGGAGCAACCGTGATTACCAACCTACTCTCCGCAATTCCCTACATCGGAACAACCCTCGTTGAATGAATTTGAGGGGGCTTTTCCGTAGATAAAGCCACCTTAACTCGATTTTTTGCCTTTCATTTCCTACTTCCCTTTATTATCTCAGCTATAGTGATAGTTCACCTATTATTCTTACACGAAACTGGATCTAACAATCCAACAGGCATTCCCTCTAACGCAGACATAATCCCCTTCCACCCCTACTATACAATTAAAGATATCCTAGGACTTTTTATAATAATTACTGCCCTTCTAGCACTAGTCCTATTTGCCCCAGACATATTAGGAGACCCTGACAACTATATACCAGCCAACCCACTTAGTACACCACCCCACATTAAACCAGAGTGGTATTTCCTATTTGCATATGCCATTCTTCGATCCATTCCTAATAAACTGGGAGGTGTGCTAGCCCTAGTTATTTCCATTCTAATCCTGACTATTATTCCCTTACTCCACACCTCCAAGCAACGCAGCATAACCTTCCGACCTATTAGCCAATGCCTATTCTGACTACTAGCAGCCGACCTTTTAACTCTAACATGAATCGGAGGACAACCAGTCGAATATCCATATGTAATCATCGGACAATTAGCATCAATCCTGTACTTTTCCATTATCATCGTATTCATACCATTAGTCGGCCTCATAGAAAATCACCTATTAAAATGAAGAGTCTGCGTAGTATACTAATTACACTGGTCTTGTAAACCAGAAAAGGAAAAATAAATTCTCCCGTAGACTCAAGAGAAAGGCTTGAGCCCTACCACCAGCACCCAAAGCTGGCATTCTATATAAACTATCTCCTGAAGACACTCATAACTTTATTTACTAACATCTCCTCGCAGCTTATAACATTGCAATAAGTCTTGCGCATGTGTGACTGTGCATAAGATTGTTTACCACATAAACATCAAGCAAGTACATACACATGTAAACATTACATAATACATCAATATGTATAATTGTACATTAAATTATTTACCCCATGAATATTAAGCAAGTACATACACATGTAAACATTACATAATACATCAATATGTATAATTGTACATTAAATTATTTACCCCATGAATATTAAGCAAGTACATACATATATTAACATTACATAACACATTAGCATGTATAATCATACATTAAACTATCCACCACATGAATATTAAGCAAGTACATATATACATTAATATTACATAATACATCTAATGTGTAATCGTACATACCCCATACAATTTATATAAATCCCAGTCAATACGACTATCCATATCTACATTGAGTCTAATAATCTACCTACCTCCGTGAAACCAACAACCCGCCCAAAACGTATTACCCTTCTCGCCCCGGGCCCATAAAATGTGGGGGTTTCTACAGTGGGTCGTAAACGACATCTGGTTCTTACTTCAGGCACATACGAATAAGATCGCCCACTCGTTCCTCTTAAATAAGACATCTCGATGGATTCATGACTAATCAGCCCATGCCGCGGCATAACTGTGGTGCCATGCCCTTGGTATTTTTTAATTTTTGGGGATGCTTCGATCCAGCATTGGCCGTCAAAGGCCCTGAGCCGGGGCTACAAGTCCAGCTGGACTTTTAGTGCAGACCCTCCATCCTCATAATGAGGAGCGGGACATTCAGTGAATGCTTGTAAGACATAACTGTTAATGATCTAAGGAATTCGAATGTCACGGAGTACATGTAACATACTGAGTTACATTAAACCCAAACAGGTGTTAATATCTTTATGGTCACAGGACATACGCATACGCATACGCATACGCATACGCATACGCATACGCATACGCATACGCATACGCACACGCATACGTGTACGTGTACGTGTACGTGTACGTGTACGTGT